AATATTGATTAATACGTAATCGATCGAACACTACTTGAAAACGGCTCTTCTGCTCAGCAACGAAATGTTCCAAATCTTCCTGTAAATTCTTGCTCCCATTGGACCATTTGTATCTATATGCATCAGGATCCCGATTCATGGATCTCTCGGTTCGAGAAATAAGAGGATCGAACCATTTCTTCTGACTCTTTTTCAAATTCGAGAAATGTTGGTTGATCGTATATTTCATTATAGTTCTATGATTCAGAGTATCATTTCCTATTTGATCCCTTTGAATTCCATATTCGAAGTTGCGATCGGATCTATTCATTAAAAAGAATTGATTCGATACATTTCTTATGTACCCATGGGTGCTATATTGGATTTGAATCAGATTTTGGATCAATCTATATTGATTGACTGCCTTCATTATGTTGTTGCTAGCAAATACCACTATTTTTGGTTTTGGATCTTCCAAAGCATTCCCGCAGGAGATCCGGACCCATTTTTTTCTGATCCTTCGATAAAAAGATTCATTCTCTTCATAAAAAATAGGAGGTAGAACCAATAAAGATTTCTTTTTCGATTCATCCCTGGAGTTGAATACCTCATTCAAGAATTTTTTTGGATCCAATCTGTAGGAATCAATAGAAAAGGCAAACCCCTTATGATACACCAGATCCGGCTCGGTTATTGATAGAGTTAATAGATCTGCCATTTCTTGAAATCTCTCTTCTGATTTAAAATCGTGGTGCAACGTGTATCCTCCCCTGTTCCGGTCATGGAATAGATGAAATAAATCAAAAAATGAATTTTGGTTCAAGAATGAAATCTTATTGGAACTGTCCGGTTCATCCTTCGGAACCATATCACATCCCGGATCTGATAAAATAGGATGAATTGATGCGGTATTTTGTAAATACGTAATTATCTTGAATATATCAACCATTTCTTTATTTTCCGATCTCCTGGAAGGGACAAAAGAAAAATCTTGTTGTTTCTTCAACAATTTCTGATCTCTAGTGGACCCCTCCGTAGGATTCGAACCCAGATGAAGTTCTGACCACCTGTCAGAGAAAAAAGAACGAATTGATCTTGTAGGATTCCCAAGAAATTCTTCGATTTCTTCCGGAAGCAGATGATTATTCATCTGCTTCTCACGTTCCGTGAATAGCCGGGACATTGAGGAATCCTCAGAAAGGCATTTCGGGAATCGGTCTGATTCTATCTCTGTTCGTTCCGTTTGAAGAAAGGAAGGATCCCAAAGAATCGATCTTTCTTTTAGTTGTTGAATCTCTCTTTGATTGATCAATGTGTGATATTCCGAATCCTCATTACTAATGGAATCAAAATGATCTCTGGATTGATCAGAAGATCCTTTCAATTGGCTAGAATCCGTTACTTGAACGAAAATAGATCTTGTTGTGGAATCATCATATTGCATATTTGACGATACATTCCTCAAAAAATCCGATTCGTGCGGATTCTTCCCCCAACTAACGAAGAGATCTTGGCGGAATTGCCACATATGAAATTGAGCACAATTTTGCAAAGAAATACCCCACTTGTTTCTCGAGAGGAGATGGGAAAGATGCTCAATATCATTTGATTGAATAGTTGACCCAGCTCCTTGTTGTTTGAAGAAGCCCTCCACTTCAATCGGTCTTTTTTCACGAAAAGCAGACATGAGATAACAAATCCAGAGTTTCACTAAGATTTTGAATAGCTGCCCCGAATTCGAATTCAAGTCAATTATGTTTCGCTTCTTCCTCGGAGAAAGATGATCAAACAATTCCCAAGCACGGTCCTTGCGGATCGGATCATCCGTATAGGATACAAAAGGAGACTCCAGATATTTGATATCTTTCTCTTTGAATGAGATCTCAATTCCAGCTACGGTTTCATTAGATATCTTACAACTACAATCCCTCTTTTTTACGATCCGGTTCCTCCACCACCGCGAACCCCAGTTAGATGATTCAGGCATGATACACTTTTTAGTTATTGGGAGAACCCAAGTACTCTCTTTCGGATCCATGAAACAACTCTCAGAGATCTTTTTCCCTTTTGGAAGATCCAGGAGCGAAACAATCGACCTATTGATATTGGAAGACCCAAAAGATTCTTCCAATGTATCATTTCTGGGTCCAATGGAATTCATAGGTATAGGAAGAGGCCCGATCAAATCTAAACAATCGAAATTTATTGTTTCGATTGTTTCGGCGGCCCTATTTCGATTGTTAATGTTAATAATACAATTACAATTTATAAGGACCACTACTGCAAGCAGTACTACACCTTTGATCGTGAAATATGGATTGTTTATTGAACCCTGTGAATCGCGTGAAAGTAGGATACTCCAAATTCGGGGGTCAAAGAGTTTCATAAAACGTTCTTGGTGGAAAAAAATGTGAGTGAAAGATCCCACGGAATCCAATTTGGTCCACGAATCTAAGAAATAGTGAGAATTCTTGATCTCTCTCAATATCTCTCTCAATTCGAAGATCCAGGATTTTAATGGATGTCGTTTCACTGCTTCCTGCTTCATTGATTCCTCCTAAGGATTTCATTTCAATTGGAATTTGGTTATTCACGATGTACGACGATCCCCGTTACGCATCCATGGCTGAATGGTTAAAGCGCCCAACTCATAATTGGCAAATTCGTAGGTTCAATTCCTGCTGGATGCACGCCAACGGGAACGTTCAATACGTCTATTGGAATTGGCTCTGTATCAATGAAATCTCATCATCCATACATAACGAATTGGTATGGTATATTCATACCATAACATATGAACAGTAAGAAATAGAATTCTTATCGATACTGGAACTCATAGGGAAGAAAATGGATTTATGGATGGAATCAAATATGCAGTATTTACAGACAAAAGTATTCGGTTATTGGGGAACAATCAATATACTTCTAATGTCGAATCAGGATCAACTAGGACAGAAATAAAGCATTGGGTCGAACTCTTCTTTGGTGTCAAGGTAATAGCTATGAATAGTCATCGACTCCCGGGAAAGGGTAGAAGAAGGGGACCCATTATGGGACATACAATGCATTACAGACGTATGATCATTACGCTTCAACCGGGTTATTCTATTCCACCTCTTAGAAAGAAAAGAACTTAAATCAAAATACTTAATAACACGGCGATACATTTATACAAAACTTCTACCCCGAGCACACGCAATGGAGCCGTCGGCAGTCAAGTGAAATCCAATCCACGAAATAATTTGATCTATGGACAGCGTCGTTGTGGTAAAGGTCGTAATGCCAGAGGAATCATTACCGCAAGGCATATAGGGGGAGGTCATAAGCGTCTATACCGTAAAATCGATTTTCGACGGAATGAAAAAGACATATCTGGTAGAATCGTAACCATAGAATACGACCCTAATCGAAATGCATATATTTGTCTCATACACTATGGGGATGGTGAGAAGAGATATATTTTACATCCCAGAGGGGCTATCATTGGAGATACCATTGTTTCTGGTACAGAAGTTCCTATCTCAATGGGAAATGCCCTACCTTTGAGTGCGGTTTGAACCATTGATTTACGTAATTGGAAGTAACCAATTAGGTTTACAACGAAACCTAGAAATCGATCACTGATCCAATTTGAGTACCTCTACGGGATAGACCTCAACAGAAAACTGAAGAGTAATGGCAGCAAGTGATTGAGTTCAGTAGTTCCTCATATAAAATTATTGACTCTAGAGATATAGTAATATGGAGAAGACAAAATTGTTTGAAGCACCGATAGAGCCGGAAGCGCCCCTTGTTTCAAAGAGAGGAGTACGGGTTATTCACATTTCATTTGATGGTCAGAGGCGAATTGAAAGCTAAGCAGTGGTAATTCTACCCCCCCGGGAAAAATAGAGATGTCTCCTACGTTACCCGTAATATGTGGAAGTATCGACGTAATTTCATAAAGTCATTCGGTCTGAATGCTACATGAAGAACATAAGCCAGATGAAGGAACGGGGAGACCTAGGATGTAGAAGATCATAACATGAGTGATTCGGCGGATTTGGATTCCTATATATCCACTCGTGTGGTATTTCATCATACGATTCATATGAGATCCATCTGTCTAGATATCATCATATACATCCAGAAAGCCGTATGCTTTGGAAGAAGCTTGTACAGTTTGGGAAGGGATTTTGATTGATCAAAAAGAAGAATCTACTTCAACCGATATGCCCTTAGGCACGGCCATACATAACATAGAAATCACACTTGGAAAGGGTGGACAATTAGCGAGAGCAGCGGGTGCTGTAGCGAAACTGATTGCAAAAGAGGGTAAATCGGCCACATTAAAATTACCATCTGGGGAGGTCCGTTTGATATCCAAAAACTGCTCAGCAACAGTCGGACAAGTGGGTAATGTTGGGGTGAACCAGAAAAGTTTGGGTAGAGCCGGATCTAAGTGTTGGCTAGGTAAGCGTCCTGTAGTAAGAGGAGTAGTTATGAACCCTGTAGACCATCCCCATGGGGGTGGCGAAGGGAGGGCCCCAATTGGTAGAAAAAAACCCGCAACCCCTTGGGGTTATCCTGCGCTTGGAAGAAGAAGTAGAAAAAGGAATAAATATAGTGATAGTTTGATTCTTCGTCGCCGTAGTAAATAGGAGAATATTGAAAATAGAATATGTTTCCTCATCTTTACAAAAAAAAAAGGAGTAATTAGCTGTGACACGTTCACTAAAAAAAAATCCTTTTGTAGCTAATCATTTATTGATAAAAATTGCGAAGCTCAACACGAGGGCAGAAAAAGATACAATCGTAACCTGGTCCCGGGCATCTACCATTATACCCACAATGATCGGCCATACAATTGCTATTCATAATGGAAAGGAACATTTGCCTATTTATATAACAGATCGTATGGTAGGTCACAAATTGGGAGAATTTGCACCTACTCTGAATTTCCGGGGGCATGCGAGAAACGATAATAAATCTCGTCGTTAATATATTAATTAATAAAGTGGATATGGGTGCTCATCGTTTATTGGTGGGAGGTGAACCTTATGATAAAGAGTGACCCAGATGTAGAAGTATACGCTTTAGGTCAACATATACGTATGTCTGCTCATAAAGCGCGAAGAGTAATTGATCAGATTCGTGGGCGTCCCTACGAGGAAACACTTATGATACTAGAACTCATGCCTTATCGAGCGTGTTATCCCATTTTAAAATTAGTTTATTCTGCAGCAGCAAATGCTAGTCACAATATGGGATTCAACGAAACGGCTTTAATCATTAGTCAAGCCGAAGTTAATGAAGGTACTAGCATGAAAAAGTTAAAACCCCGAGCCCGAGGACGTAGTTATCCGATAAAAAGACCCACCTGTCATATAACTATTGTATTGCAAGATATATCTAAAGATAAAAACTATTTCATATGGTTAAGAAAAGATGGATGGGTATATAAAAATAAGTATACAGATGTCAGAGAGAGGTATCTATATATGATGGATCATATGCTATATCGTAACAGAATGACGTGGGCTAATAGAGAAATGATATGGCCTTATAGAGATAGCGAGGTGCTATGGGACAAAAAATAAATCCACTCGGTTTCCGACTTGGTACAACCCAAAGTCATCATTCTGTTTGGTTTGCACAACCAAAAAGTTATTCCGAGGGTCTCCAGGAAGATCAAAAAATACAGGATTGTATCAAGAATTATGTACAAAAAAATAGGAAAATATCCTCGGGTGCCGAGGGAATTGCACGCATAAAGATTCAAAAAAGAATCGATCTGATCCAGGTCATAATATATATGGGATTCCCAAAATTGTTCATAGAGGGCAGCCCGCGAGGAATTGAAGAATTACAGAGCAATGCACAAAAAGAATTTAATTCTGTGAACCAAAAACTTAACATTGCTATCACAAGAGTTGAAAAACCGTATGGACAACCTAATATTCTTGCAGAATTTATAGCCGAACAATTAAAGAATAGAGTTTCGTTTCGAAAGGCAATGAAAAAAGCTATTGAATTAACTGAAAAAGCAGATACAAAGGGAATTCAAGTACAAATTGCAGGGCGTATCGACGGAAAGGAAATAGCACGTGTCGAATGGATCAGAGAAGGTAGGGTTCCCCTACAAACCATTCGAGCCAAAATTGATTATTGTTCCTATACAGTTCGAACTATCTATGGGGCATTAGGAATCAAAATTTGGATATTTGCAGACGAGGAATAATGGGCCTTTCGTTGTCTTTCTGTTCCATCCATCCGGCAATTGAATAAAAAATCACAAACTCGTTCATTTTTTTCCGTTCAATCAAAAAAATGAGAATTTTTTAGAATTCTTAATTCTTTAATTCTATAGGGTTGAATAACAATTCGATTGACTCCATCTCCATATAATTGCTATGCTTAGTGTGTGACTCGTTGGTTTTTTATTTAGAGTTAGGTTAGGATTAAAAAACAAAGGGCCATCCCCTAGTATGAACTAATAACTATATAACTAATAACCAGCTCATTGCTTCGTATTATCTGGATCCAAGGAACCAGTCGCTATATGATGTATTGATCATATTGTTGTAGCAACTGAAGCATTTTTTTTACATATACATAAAAGTTTACATATACATAAAAGAAAAAGAAATCTATCTATAAGGTTGTGAAGCAAAAACAAAGGGATATGGATAAATGGAGGGGTGAGAGAAAGAAAGAAAAAGAATAGCAATGATATATGATTCCAATATGTATGGTCTATGAACTATCTTATAAAAGGCAATGTAATAAAGCATTAATGTATTCGTCCATAATTAATAATTAGATTCGATGAATACAATTTATTTATACGAAAAATCAAAAAGAATAAAGAGCGCCGAGTCAATAAAGACTGAGAAGATTGATTCAGGAACAAATTTTATTAGGAGCTCCATTGCAGAGTTCGGGCCTAGTCATTAATCGAGAAGCGATGGGAACGACAGAACCTGTGACTGAGGAAGATTCCCTTGAAAATGAATCCTAATGATTCATTGGGTGGGATGGCGGAACAAGCCAAGAACCAATTCATTTATTCTGATAGGTCATGGAACGCCCCTACGAATGAAAGGGATGTTGAAAGAGCAAATATTCGCCCGCGAAAGCCTTACTGGATTGCTAAGTTTTGGGCAATTCAATAAAAATAAATTAAATAAAGGTAAAAATGAAGATTCATAAATTATAATTATAAAATGAAATTTCTCATTTTATTTTATTCCTACGTGTATGTGACAGATTATATCTCAAAAAATTCCATGATTCATTATTCATTCAATTCAAAATATATACAATATTATTTAAATTTAATCGTTTCATTCGCGAGGAGCTGGATGAGAAGAAACTCTCATGTCCAGTTCTGCAGTAGAGATGGCATTGAGAAACAACCATCAACTATAACCCCAAAAGAACCAGATTTCGTAAACAACATAGAGGAAGAATGAAGGGAATATCTTATCGAGGCAATCGAATTTGTTTCGGCGGATACGCCCTTCAGGCACTTGAACCCGCTTGGATCACATCTAGACAAATAGAAGCGGGGCGGCGAGCCATGGCACGATATGCGCGTCGTGGTGGAAAAATATGGGTACGTATATTTCCAGACAAACCTGTTACAGTAAGGCCTACCGAAACACGTATGGGTTCGGGGAAAGGATCTCCCGAATATTGGGTATCCGTCGTTAAACCGGGTCGAATACTTTATGAAATGGGTGGAGTATCAGAAATTGTAGCCAGAGAAGCTATTTCTATAGCTGCGTCCAAAATGCCTATACGAACTCAATTCGTTATTGCGGGATAGGGATATGGAACGAAAGGAAAGGGGCCTTGTGATGAAAAAACCGCAGTTTTTTTATTTCTGGACAAAAAATCTTTCTTCTTTTTTTCTTCGCCCTTTAGTTAGTTAGCATTGAAAGAAAAAAGAGAAAAATAATAAGAATGATATGATTCAACCTCAGACCTATTTAAATGTAGCGGACAACAGCGGGGCTAGAGAATTAATGTGTATTCGAATCATAGGAGCTAGTAATCGCCGATATGCTCATATTGGTGACGTTATTGTTGCTGTAATCAAAGAAGCAGTTCCCAATATGCCTCTACAAAGATCAGAAGTGATCAGAGCTGTAATTGTACGTACATGTAAAGAACTCAAACGTGACAATGGTATGATAATACAATATGATGACAATGCAGCAGTTGTCATTGATCAAGAAGGAAATCCCAAAGGAACTCGAGTTTTTGGTGCGATCGCTCGGGAATTGAGACAGTTGAATTTTACTAAAATAGTCTCATTAGCTCCTGAGGTATTATAAATAGATTCTAAATAAATACTAATAGATGAAAACATAATAAAACATAAAAAAAGGGAGGTTCATAGTAAGATATCTGAACTGAATTAGATTCCATTAATTAGTAGAATGCATTAGTAGATTGTTTCTCACGCATATACCTTTAATAATTCATGAAAAAAAAAAAAAGAGTAGAGCATGCTGATTATATAAAAACCCGGAGGCACCAATAATTATAGTTCATCATGGGTAGGGACACTATTGCCGAAATAATAACTTCTATACGAAATGCTGACATGGATAAAAAAGGAACGGTTCGAATAGCATCTACAAATATCACTGAAAACATTGTTAAAATACTTCTACGCGAAGGCTTTATCGAAAATGTGAGAAAACATCGAGTAAGCAAGAAATATTTCTTGGTTTCAACTCTGCGACATAGAAGGAATAGAAAAGGGCCATATAGAACTGTTTTAAAACGTATCAGCCGACCCGGCCTACGAATCTATTCCAACCATCAACGAATTCCTAGGATTTTAGGAGGGATGGGTATTGTAATTCTTTCGACTTCTCGAGGTATAATGACAGACCGAGAGGCTCGACTAGAAGGAATCGGGGGAGAAATTTTGTTATATATATGGTGATCTTTATGATCTACGAATTGCATCCGTAGGAAAACTTCCTATTCTTTTTTTTTGAGAGGAGAAGGGTTGTCTAATATCACTCCTACTCCATGAGTTGATAATTAAAGGGGTTACCTGGAATGAAAGAACAAAAAAAAATGGATTCATGAAGGTTTAATTACTGAATCACTTTGGTATGTTTCGGGTTCGTAGTGACCTTTCAACATTCTTCTCGTTCGGATACCATCGGAGGTTCAAAATTTGAAGAGACTTATTTTCTTTTCTTCGAAGGAGTAGATTAAAAATTTAAATTTAGGAGTAACAAATAACAATGAAAATTAGGGCATCCGTTCGTAAAATTTGTGAAAAATGTCGACTGATCCGTAGGCGGGGACGGATTATAGTAATTTGTTTCAACCCAAGGCATAAACAGAGGCAGGGATAATCTTTTCTTAAAAGAGACTCTCCAAAGGACTCAATACAAAAATAAAGACCCGTTTTGACATGAAAATAATATATCCGTATATTTCTGACTCATATTTAGGAGATGATAAAATATGCCAAAAACCATAACAAGAATTGGCTCACGTAGGAATGGGCGCATTAGTTCACATAAGAATAGACGTCGAATACCAAAAGGGGTTATTCATGTTCAAGCAAGTTTCAACAATACCATTGTAACGATCACAGATATACGGGGTCGGGTTGTTTCTTGGTCCTCCGCCGGTACTTGCGGCTTCAGGGGCACAAGAAGAGGGACGCCGTTTGCTGCTCAAACCGCAGCCGCAAACGCTATTCGTACAGTCGTAGATCAGGGTATGCAACGAGCAGAAGTTATGATAAAAGGTCCTGGTCTTGGAAGAGATGCAGCATTACGAGCCATTCGTAGAAGTGGTATACTATTAAGTTTTGTCAGAGACGTAACCCCTATGCCACATAATGGGTGTAGGCCTCCTAAAAAAAGGCGTATATAGAAATATATATTGAGATTGATAATTGAACAAATTTCAAGAGAAAGAAATGATTAAATGATCGGATCAAATAATATGACTATGTTTCGAGAAGAAGTAGCAGTGTCCACTCGGACACTACAGTGGAAGT